GAGGTATTATAAAACGAGATCACTTATATGTTTATAGTGGGTATTTGAAAGAAATAGATTAAGAACTAGATTAATTAGTAGATTGTGTCTCACGCATATACCTTTAATAATTCATATTCATAAAACAAATTAAGTAAAAAAAAAAAGAAAAACATGTTGATTATATCCAATTTTGGGGCACCCATAATTTTAGTTCACCATGGGTAGGGACACTATTGCTGAGATAATAACCTCTATACGAAATGCTGATATGGATAGAAAAAGAGTGGTTCGCATCGCATCTACTAATATTACCGAAAATATTGTTAAAATACTTTTCCGAGAAGGTTTCATTGAAAACGTTAGAAAACATCGAGAAAAAAACAAATCTTTTTTGGTTTTAAACCTGCGGCATAGAAGGAATAGGAAAAGACTCTATAGAAATTTTTTAAATTTAAAACGGATCAGTCGACCCGGTCTACGAATCTATTCTAACTCTCAACGAATTCCTAGAATTTTAGGTGGGATGGGAATTGTAATTCTTTCTACTTCTCGAGGTATAATGACAGACCGAGAGGCTCGACTCGAAGGAATCGGCGGAGAAATTTTGTGTTATATATGGTAATCCTTTTAATATCCAAATTGGATCCGAAACTTCTTCCTATTTCTAAAAAAAAGAAAAGGGACGAGTTGTCTAATATCGTTCCTCCTCCATTAGTTGATACTTCAAGGAGGCTTTACCTGGAATGAAAGAACAAAAATGGATTCATGAAGGTTTAATTACTGAATCGCTTCCCAATGGTATGTTCCGGGTTCGGTTAGATAATGAAGATCTGATCCTGGGTTATGTTTCAGGAAAGATCCGGCGTAGTTTTATACGGATACTGCCAGGAGATAGAGTCAAAATTGAAGTAAGTCGTTATGATTCAACCAGAGGACGTATAATTTATCGACTCCGCAACAAGGATTGGAAGGATTAGGTGGTTTTTATTCAATCTGATTCGAGATGCAAAATTTCAAGAAACTTATTTTCTTCCAAGAAGTAGATTCAGAATTAAGATAAGGAATGACAAATATGAAAATAAGAGCTTCTGTTCGTAAAATTTGTGAAAAATGTCGCCTAATCCGTAGGCGGGGGCGCATTATAGTAATTTGTTCCAACCCGAGACATAAACAAAGACAAGGATAATCAGACTCACTAAAGGACTCGATGTACAAATAAGGAATCTGTTTTGACATGAAATGGATATATCCATATATCTCTGACTCATATTTATGAGATGCTAAAATATGGCAAAAACTATACCGAGAATTGGTTCACGTAGAAATGGACGTATTGGTTCACGTAAGAGTGCACGTAGAATACCAAAGGGGGTTATTCATGTTCAAGCAAGTTTCAATAATACCATTGTCACGGTTACAGATGTACGGGGTCGAGTGGTTTCTTGGTCCTCAGCGGGTACTTGTGGATTCAAGGGTACGAGAAGAGGGACACCCTTTGCCGCTCAAACTGCGGCAGCAAATGCTATTCGTACAGTAGTAGATCAAGGTATGCAACGAGCAGAAGTCATGATAAAAGGTCCCGGTCTCGGAAGAGACGCAGCATTACGAGCTATTCGTAGAAGTGGTATACTATTAACTTTCGTACGGGATGTAACCCCTATGCCACATAATGGTTGCAGACCCCCGAAAAAAAGACGTGTGTAGAAATGAACATTGAAGAAATTTCAAGAGAAACAAGAGAAATAAATGATTCAATCAAATCAAATAATATTACTATGGTTCGAGAGAAAGTAACAGTATCTACTCGGACACTGCAGTGGAAGTGTGTTGAATCAAGAGAAGACAGTAAACGTCTTTATTATGGACGCTTTATTCTGTCTCCACTTATGAAAGGTCAAGCCGACACAATAGGCATTGCGATGCGAAGAGCTTTACTTGGAGAAATAGAAGGAACATGTATCACACGTGTAAAATCTGAGAACGTCCCACATGAATATTCTACCATAGCGGGTATTCAAGAATCGGTCCATGAAATTTTAATGAATTTAAAAGAAATTGTATTGAGAAGTAATCTATATGGAACTTGTGACGCGTCTATTTGTGTCAGAGGTCCAGGATATGTAACTGCTCAAGATATCATCTTACCACCTTATATAGAAATCGTTGATAATACACAACATATAGCTAGCTTGACAGAACCAATTGATTTGTGTATTGGATTACAAATCAAGAGAAATCGCGGATATCTTATCAAAATGCCACATAACTTTCAAGATGGAAGTTATCCTATAGATGCTGTATTCATGCCTGTTCGAAATGCGAATCATAGTATTCATTCTTATGGGAATGGGAATGAAAAACAAGAGATACTCTTTCTCGAAATATGGACAAATGGGAGTTTAACTCCGAAAGAAGCACTTCATGAAGCCTGCCGGAATTTGATTGATTTATTTATTCCCTTTTTACATAAGGAAGAAGAAAACTTACCTTTAGAGGACAATCAACACACGGTTCCTTT